AGGAATACTTAAAGGAAGAATATTTTATATTATAAAAAATACAAATACGCTATATTATGTTATGCTTAAAAAAAAATCGAATGAATAAAAAAAAAATACAAACGGATGTCACGTTTCACGATATATATAGTAGTGGGGGATTATGGGACAAAAAATAAATCCACTTGGTTTCAGACTTGGTGCAACCCAAGGTCATCATTCTCTTTGGTTTGCACAACCAAAAAATTATTCAAAGGATCTACAAGAAGATCAAAAAATACGAGATTGTATCAAAAATTATGTGCAAAATAATATGAAAATATCCTCTAATGTAGAGGGAATTGCACGTATAGAGATTCAAAAAAGAATCGATTTGATTCAGGTCATAATCTATATGGGATTCCCCAAGTTATTAATAGAAGACAGGACTCGAAGAATCGAAGAATTACAGACGCATGTACAAAAAGAACTCAATTGTGTAAACCGAAAACTCAACATTGCTATTACAAGAATTGCAAATCCTTACGGGCACCCCAATATTCTTGCAGAATTTATAGCCGGACAATTAAAGAATAGAGTTTCATTTCGCAAAGCAATGAAAAAAGCTATTGAATTAACTGAACAGGCAGGTACAAAAGGGATTCAAGTACAAATTGCAGGGCGTATCGACGGAAAAGAAATTGCACGTGTTGAATGGATCCGAGAAGGTAGAGTTCCTCTACAAACCATTCGAGCTAAAATTGATTATTGTTCCTATGCAGTTCGAACTATCTATGGGGTATTAGGCATCAAAATTTGGATATTTGTAGACGAGGAATAATAAGAACTTACTTGACTTATATTTAGTTATATCTGGTGATAAAACAAAAAATGGCAAACTCTTTCATTCTTTTTCTGGTAAATAAGAAAAAAAAAAAAAAGAACAATTCTATAAGGTTGAATAAAAATTCGATTAATCATTTGATATAATTGCTATGCTTAGTGTGTGACTCGTTGGTTTTTTTAGGGTTGGGATTCCAAAAAATGGACAGCCCATAGTACAAACTGATAACTATAGAACTAATAACCAACTCATCACTTCGTGTTATCTGGATAGAAAGAACCAGTCAAGATATGATATATAAGTCATATCATTGTAGCAACTGAAATCTTTTTTACATAAAAAAAAAAAAATCTTATTATGGGTTGTAAAGCAATATAAAGTATACAGATAAATGGAAGGGTGAGAGAAAGATAGAAAAAGAATATTAATGATATATAATTCCAATATGTAAGGTCTATGAGTCATCTCATATAAAGGGAATGTAATAAAGCATCAATACTGATTGATCCATAATTAGACAAATCCGTGCATAGAACAAAAAATCAAGAGCCCCGAGCCAATAAAGACTGAGAAGGTTGACTCAAGAATAAATTTAATTGGAGGCTCCGTTGTAAAATTCAGACCTAATCATTAATCGAGAAGTGGTGGGAACGACAGAACCTGTGAATGCATAAGATTCTATTGAAAACGAATCCTAATGATTCATTGAGTAGGATGGCGGAACGAACCAGAAACCTATTCATTTATTCTGAGAGGTCATGTCATAGACTAATCTTACAACTGAATGTTGAAAGAGTAAATATTCGCCCGCGAATTTTTTTTTATTTCTAAATTTTAGTCGATTCGAAATAAAAGGAAAAACAAAATAAAGATTCATTATAGCGTTCTACCAAAACGACATTATCTATAAATAGAATACGTGTTAAATTATATATTAAAACACAAAAAATTTATAATTTATAATCGATTAGATCAAATTTCAAAGAATCCCACGATTCCATATATTATTAACCGTGTATTTTTTTTTGTTTAATTTATTTTTAATTGTTTAATTCGCGAGGAGCTGGATGAGAAGAAACTCTCGTGTCCGGTTCTGTAGTAGAGATGGATGGAATTGCTAAACAACCATCAACTATAACCCCAAAAGAACCAGATTCCGTAAACAACACAGAGGAAGAATGAAAGGAATATCTTATCGAGGTAATCGTATTTGCTTCGGTAGATATGCTCTTCAAGCGCTTGAACCCGCTTGGATCACATCTAGACAAATAGAAGCAGGGCGGCGAGCAATGACACGAAATGCACGCCGCGGTGGAAAAATATGGGTACGCATATTTCCAGACAAACCTGTTACAGTAAGACCTACAGAAACACGTATGGGTTCGGGGAAAGGATCTCCCGAATATTGGGTAGCTGTCGTTAAACCCGGTAGAATACTTTATGAAATGAGCGGAGTAGCAGAAAATATAGCTAGAAGGGCTATTTCAATAGCGGCATCTAAAATGCCTATACGAACTCAATTCATTCTTTCTGGATAGGAATGTAGAAACAAACGAACTCAATTCATTCTTTCTGGATAGGAATGTAGAAACAAACGAACTCAATTCATTCTTTCTGGATAGGAATGTAGAAACAAACGAAAGGGGTTTTGGGGATGAAAAAAAAAACAATTGCAGGTTTATTTTTTTGTTTTGAACAAATAATATTTCTTTTTTTTATTTATACCTTTGCATTGAAAAAGAAAAAACCGATAAAAAAATGATATGATTCAACCTCAAACCTATTTGAATGTAGCGGATAACAGCGGGGCCCGAGAATTGATGTGTATTCGAATCATAGGAGCTAGTAATCGACGATATGCTCATATTGGTGACATTATTGTTGCTGTAATCAAGGAAGCAGTACCAAATACACCTCTAGAAAGATCAGAAGTGGTCCGAGCTGTCATTGTACGTACTTGTAAAGAACTCAAACGCGACAACGGTATGATAATACGATATGATGACAACGCTGCGGTTGTTATTGATCAAGAAGGAAATCCAAAAGGAACCCGAATTTTCGGCGCGATCGCCCGGGAATTAAGACAGTTAAATTTCACTAAAATAGTTTCATTAGCACCTGAAGTATTATAGGGGAAGACCTTAATATAGTATTTGAATGAAATTGATTAAATTTATTTAATTAATTAGTAAATTGTTTATCTATCACGTATATATCTTTAATAATTCATAAATAAAAAAAAAAAAAAAAAGAATTCATAAATATTAAAAAATTAAGAAAAAAAGAAAAAGAGCATGTTGATTATATCAAAATTAGGGGGAAACAAAAATCTTAGTTTATCATGAGTAAAGACACTATTGCTGACATAATAACCTCTATACGAAATGCTGACATGAATAAAAAAAGAACAGTTCGAATACCATCTACTAACATCACTGAAAATATTGTTAAAATCCTTTTACAAGAAGGTTTTATTGAAAACGTGAGAAAACATCAAGAAAGCAATAAATATTTTTTGGTTTTAACCCTACGACATAGAAGAAATAGGAAAGGACCATATAGAACTGTTTTAAATTTAAAACGGATCAGTCGACCCGGTCTACGAATATATTCGAACTATCAACGAATTCCTAGAATTTTAGGCGGAATGGGGGTTGTAATTCTTTCTACTTCTCGAGGTATAATGACAGACCGAAAGGCTCGACTAGAAGGAATCGGCGGAGAAGTTTTGTGTTATATATGGTAATCTTTATAATAGCCGACACGGTCATATTTGTGAAAAAAGAGAAAGGACAAGTTTATAATATTATCCCTCTTACATTAGTTGATACTTCAAAGCGGTTTTACTTGGAATGAAACAACAAAAATGGATTCATGAGGGTTTAATTACTGAACAACTTACCGATGGTATGTATCTTCCGGATTCGTTTAGATAACAAAAAAATTATTCTGGTTTTTGTTTCGTAAAGGATTTCATGTAGTTTTATACGTATACTACCAGGAAATAGACTAAAAATTGAGGTAAGTCCTTATGATTCAACCAAAGGGCGTATAATTTAGAGACTCCAAAGCAAAGACTTGAATGATTAGGCGGTTTTTTCAATTTCAACATTCTTTCGTGAGGATACAATTCGAAATTAAAAATTTCAAGAAACTTATTTTCTTCCAATAAGTAGATTCGGAATTAAAAAAAGGAATGACAAATATGAAAATAAGGGCCTCCGTTCGTAAAATTTGTGAAAAATGTCGATTGATCCGTAGGCGGGGACGAATTATAGTAATTTGTTCTAACCCGAGACATAAACAAAGACAAGGATAATCTTTCTAAAACAAAAAGACTCTCGAAATCTAAAGGACCCGATGTACAGATGTACAAATAAATAAATAAAATAAGTAAAAAAAAAAAAAAAGAATAAGGATCTGTTTTGACATGAAATGGATATATCCATATATCTCTGACTTATATTTATGAGATGATAAAATATGGCAAAACCTATACCAAAAATTGGTTCGCGTAGAAATAGACGTATTGGTTCACGTAAGAATACACGTAGAATCCCCAAGGGAGTTATTCATGTTCAAGCAAGTTTCAACAATACCATTGTGACTGTTACAGATGTACGGGGTCGAGTAATTTCTTGGTCCTCTGCCGGGGCTTGTGGATTCAAGGGTACAAGAAGGGGTACACCATTTGCCGCTCAAACCGCAGCAGGAAATGCTATTCGGACAGTAGTGGATCAAGGTATGCAACGAGCAGAAGTTATGATAAAAGGCCCGGGTCTCGGAAGAGATGCGGCATTAAGAGCTATTCGTAGAAGTGGTATACTATTAAGTTTCATACGGGATGTAACTCCTATGCCACATAATGGCTGTAGGCCTCCTAAAAAAAGACGTGTGTAAAAATAAACATTGAAGAGATTTCAAGAGAAATAAATAATTCAATGATTTGATCAAATAATATACTATGGTTCGAGAGAAAGTAACAGTATCTACTCGGACACTACAGTGGAAGTGTGTTGAATCAAGAGCAGACAGTAAGCGTCTTTATTATGGACGCTTTATTCTGGCCCCACTTATGAAAGGTCAAGCCGATACAATAGGCATTGCAATGCGAAGAGCTTTGCTCGGAGAAATAGAAGGTACATGTATCACACGCGCAAAATCTGAGAAAATACCACATGAATATTCTACCATAGTA